TAATATTAATTATCAAATAATGTGAAAATACTTTCTATACTAATAAAACCTTACTCTATATTTTTTCATATCTCAACAAAATTAAAATTGTTCATTTCTAAAAATATATTATACGTAATAAAAATAAAAAAAACATCCAGAAAAATCAAAACAAAGACTAGGAAGCTTTGACAAAAAGGATCAAAACAATTACTCTTTCGACACAAGAAAAGGGGGTGTAGGCAACTCCTTTTCTTGTGTCGAAGACTAGTAGGAAGACAAATAACCCCTCCCTAGAATTAGTTGTTCCCCGCATTATCCGTTCTATTCCCCAATATTACTTATGTCTAGTATCAAATTGTATTCTATTGAGATATAGATACATTTTATCACTTTAAACTCTGGCAATAGTAAGATACCCATTAATTTTAATGGGTAAAAAAACAAAGAAAGAGAGGTAAAATAAAAAAGTCGTCTTATTTTTTTTTCAAAACCTACATGCTATGTACAGGAATGTGGTACAAGGAATTCCCAGCATCTAGTAGAAAAAGATGATAAATGATCAAAAGGTTTTTCAAAATTTCATTTTTTTGATTATGCACAATCACCGACAAGAATTTTGTTCTTTTTACGAACTTGAAGTTGATAAATACGCGAGTCTAGAAATTCATTTCTGCCAATTGAACCTTCTCAAACTGTTTCTTTTTAAGAACCAAAAATATTTGTGCCAAAATAACAGATGCCAAGAAGAACAAAAGGCCTTGAACACGTAATGGGTCTTGAAGTACTATTTCTGCATCTCCCTGACCAAATCCACCCACATTAGGATTACTCGTTAATGGTTGATCCAATTTGATGGATTCGCCCTCTGAAACAAGAAGTTCTGGTCCTGGAGGGATAATATCAACCACTTGGCGTCCATCCGATACATCTGTTATGGTTATTTCATACCCCCCTTTCTCTTTTCGTATTATTTTATTTACTATACCCGCTGCTGTAGCATTATAAACTGTATTGTTACTCTTGCTCCCGTCGGGATAAATCTGACCCCGGCCCCTGTTACCACCTACGTATATAGGATATTTTAGAAAGTGGACGTCCTTCTTAGTAGCAGGGTCGGGGGAAAGAATAGGAAAGGTGATTTCACTATATTTCTTACCGGGGACGGGGCCTACCACAAGAATATTTTTTTTATTGGGGCGGTAGCTCTGAAAAGACAAATTGCCCATTTTTTCTTTCAGTTCCGGAGAAATACGATCGGGAGGGGCCAATTCAAACCCCTCCGGTAAAATAAGAACAGCCCCCACATTCAAACCCCCCTTTTTACCATTAGCAAGAACTTGTTTCAGTTGCATATCATAAGGAATTCGAACTACTGCTTCAAATACAGTATCGGGAAGTACTGCTTGTGGAACTTCAATCTCCACGGGCTTATTAGCTAAATGACAATTGGCACATACAATACGCCCTGTTGCTTCTCGTGGATTTTCATAACCCTGTTGTGCAAAAATGGGATATGCACTTGAAATGGATGTCCAAGTTATGATATATATCATAAGCGATACGGAAATAGATCGAGTAATCTGTTCCTTTATCCAAGAAAAAGTATTTCTAGTTTGCATGGTCCAATCATTAAGCCCAAAATTTCTACAATAAATTTGGGTAGGTTGCTAATATAGTTCCCTATCCACGATTCTGCTATTTACTGGAATAATATAGGAAAAATCCCCCGATGGCTAGAAATACAACCGAAATAAGTACGTTTTCAATGCCTTGATTATGTACAATTACAAAGTAACAAACGCTCTAATCGGATTAGATTAATATCAGTAGATCATTTATCAGTCATTCATTGAATGATAAATAACTACAAGTGATGGAGATATACGATTTAAATAACGAAAAATCCAATATTTAAAAATAGTATCGAGAATGACTGGAAAAGTGGAAACAAGACCAGATATAATTTGGTCATTATGAACAAATCCAAAATCTTTGTAGACAGAACCAATCATCAGTTCCCAGCCGTGTGGTGAATGGAATCCGATACATAAATCCGTTAATAAAAGAATAGAAAAAGCCTTGACTGTGTCGCTTAAGTTATATAGGAATTCCTGAGTCCAAGAGTTAAGAATAACAAGTTCCTCATTACCAAAAAAAGAATAACTGCTTAGAATAACAAAACAGATTATATTTGTCGAGAAGTCCAAAATTGTATGGATACGGTCCTCGTTGTGTATCTTGATTAATTGGATCGTTTCCATGTGGATTCCGATATGAAGTTTTTGTAGATGTATCTCCGAGTATTCCTTGATCATTTCCTCCAAGAAGAGGAGTTCCTCAAATTCTATGAATTTTTCTACAATACTCTTTTCTTGAATATCATTCAAGAAAATTTCGGATTTCCCGAGATTCCACCAATTAGTAACCCAAGATTCGATATTTTTATTAAATGAGAGAGAAACCCACCAGGGTAAAAATACTATAAATACAAGATAGAAAAGAGGAGTGAACGCTTTCTTTTTTGTCATTTTTCATCTATCTGTGAATTGTTAATCAACCCACCCTATATCGTCGACTCTATGCAATCTAATAATTCTTTCACACATGAGTTCTATACAATCGAGCGTATGAATCCATTTTTTGGTATTTTTGGTTAGTCTTTGAATCTAGAAAGAATACCGAAATAGACTAAGAAATTGATTTGAATAAATAATAAAAAGAAAATATCTTTTTAGATATCTTAATTGGACAAATTGGATTAAGTAATGAAGTCTCCTTTCGATGAATAAACGAAAGAATTTCTTTAAATAAGAATATTATTCAGATTTTGAAATGAAAGAACTTCCTTTTCTATTTTTTATTTTTTTCTATCCTGCTATTATTCCTCAGTCCGCTTCTATTTCTTTCTATTTATCAAAATACTTCAATATACTTCAATTGGTACACGCAAGAAATAGGCCAATTCGGCAGCTTTTTGTTCAATTTCTCGTGGAGTCAAATTTTCATCAGTACGGGTCAAGGGAATGGCCCCTCTGCCTCTTATGTCCATATAAAGGACACGGCGAGCATAAATACCCTCTTTAACTTCTATTCTAACGGACTGAATATCTTTTATAAGGAATTGGAGGAATATGCGACGATTTTTTCCAGGAAATCCCCAACGAAAAATACATACTATTCCTTCCTTTTTATCGAATCGATCATAACCACTACCTATATTCCAGGAAATTGTGCACCACAAATAGGAACTAATAAAGAGACCCGCAATTCCGTAGAAAGACATCACGATTCCTTGTGGGAAAAAAACGATTTGCTGGGACGGAAAAAAAGATATCAAATTTCTACCAAGATAGCTGGAAATTCCAACCAATAAGAATCCTAACGAACCTAAAAAAAGGATAAAGGCCCAGCAGAAATTACTTATTTTTCGAGATCCCCTTATTAGTTCTATCCATATATGTTCTGATCGCCAACTCATACTTGATCCGATTTCATTTTATTGGAATTGAGAGAATATCCAAAATTAATTTGACTTTACTTTTTTTGTTTCCGAAATAACTCTCATCAACTAGCACTAGTTTGATGTAAACCTTTAGGAATAATTCATCAAATTGGTTAGATCTAAAATAATAACATACCCTTCGTACAATCCCACTAGAAATAGAAATCTACCCACTTTCTATTTCATCCACCCGGCCCATCTCGATCGATTTAAAAATAAAAAGAGATAAAAGTCATTTACTCATATATCATCTTTTTGCCAACATAAGAGCTTTTTCCTGGGGAAATCGCATGTTATGCCATATTCCACTAAATAGATATCTGTTTTATGATACAAGTCTCAGTTTTGAAAAAACAAAGAATGAGATTGATTCCCATAAGATCTAAACAATCTCGTTTTTTTGAACATAAAGAAATAAAGAAGCCATTGAAATTGCCGGAAATACTAGACCCACTAAAGGCACCAAAATAGAGGGAAGGTTAAAATCTGTCATAAAAAGGATACCTCGATTGACTATTTGTATCTGTTATTATTTTTAAATAAAGATATCTTATAAAAATTATAATTAAGAATTGTAATTCTTATTAATTAAAAAAGACAATAAATTCTTAGTATAAATCTATCTATATATCTAATTTAATAAATAAAAAATTTCTGACGGATTCTTAAAAGATTTGTTAGAATCCGACCCAACAGGGTTTTGACCCCAAAGGGGATTTTGGGGACATAGAGAAAGATACAAAATCCTATATCTATATTTGATATATATACGTAAGATAAGAAGAATAAATTTGGTTTATTTGTCTAATTTAATCTTTTATCTTGTTAATTGAGGCTTCTTGATTAGTAATCAGAAATATAGGTAAAAAACGAGTTATCCTCCACTTTTGTTTCTTTCTACAATTAGATCTTATGTGACCAAAAAAAACTCCATTCTTTTTATTTTGATTCCGCTAAACTAACTACTCGTCTACTACAAATAAAACAAATCAACTTTGTTTTCTACTTGATTCAATTTTGATCTAAAGGAAAGAAAGCATGGAGCTTCAATAGCTCACTCAGAACGCTTAAAAAAAAAAAAGATTACGCGGTACGATTTGGTCGAATAAGCCCTTCTGGAATAAATATTCGGCCTCTTGTGAACCCTGAGGTACTGTTTTATTCAATGTTTGTTCAATGACTCTTTTGCCTGCAAATGCAATGTAGGCATTGGGTTCGGCAATAATGATATCGACCAACATACCAAAACTAGCTGTCACCCCACCAGTAGTAGGAGATATAAGGATTGATACATAAAATAACTTTTTATTTGATTGATAATCATATAAAGCAGACGCAGTTTTAGCCATTTGCATCAAACTAAAACTTCCTTCTTGCATACGTGCCCCTTCGAAAGCACATACTATAACAAGAGGTATCAATTTTTTGGTAGCGTATTCAACCAAACGAGTTATTTTCTCCCCTACTACGGATCCCATACTACCCCCCACAAACTGAAAATCCATAACCCCAATTG